TCATAAAAAGGGAGACGTAAAAAGGGGTAAAAGATTACTTCGTTCTTGATAGTTATTTACTTAATTGGGGATAGGAGCATACTCTGGATCGAAATCATGGGGAGTACTACTTAATAGTTTCTACCAACTTAAAGCCCCCATTCAAATTTCTTGATGTCGAAATATCCGGTTGGATAATTTGCATAATTTACATTACTAACCCTTTTTGTATCTTGGTGTTCCTAACCATCCACTCTTTTTTGCTCACTCCTCTATTATTGTTATAGTAATACAACTATGGGCTAGGAATATATAGTAAAAACTTCATAGAGTTTGATCTTTTAAACCCGCTTCAAGCCATGATGACTAATCAAATCAATCAAGCTTGGGGTAAACAGTATAGACTATTGTTTACTTTTCATTTAACTCTTGTACATAGGCAATGAGACTCTTTTTTTTTTTACTGCGAATTTTTAAGCTGTTTTTTTTCACTCATATAACTATCTGGTTTAGTTCATCAACTTAACTGATGAATAAAAAATGCATTCAATTCATTTAACCTTTTTCCTCGAAAAGGGAAACAAGAGAAAGTTTATATTTTAACGAATCACACGTAGAGATATTGATAACACACATAAAGTTAATGGTATTTCATAACTAATTGATTGAGCAGCAGCCCGTAGACCACCTAAAAAAGAATATTTATTATTTGATCCATATCCTGACATAAGAAGTCCAATAGGAGCAATGCTTGAAATAGCAATCCATAAAAAAACACCTATACTGAGATCGGCTAGAACAATATGATAGCCAAAAGGAATTATTGAATAACTTAACAAAATAGATATGACTGCTAGGGATGGGCCAATACTGAATAAACGCGGATTTCCTCTAGATGGAAGAAGATTCTCTTTGAAAAGCAATTTTGTTCCATCTGCTAGAGCTTGAAGAATCCCCAACGGGCCGGCATATTCAGGGCCAATACGTTGTTGTATCCCCGCGGATATTTCTCTTTCTAACCAAACAATTACGAGTACACCTATTGTAATTCCTAATACAGTAGTTAAAATAGGGACAAAAATCCATATAATGCCATAGATTTCTTTTAAGAATTCCAACCTAGAAAAAGAATTGATAGCTTGTACTTCTGTTGTATTAATTATCATTTCAACGATCAACTTCTCCCATAATGATATCTATGCTACCTAGTATCGTCATAATATCAGCCAATTTCATTTTTTTAACTAATTGAGGAAGAATTTGCAAATTGACAAAACCGGGTGGTCGAATTTTCCATCTCCAAGGAAAAACATTCTGATCTCCTATCATAAAAATCCCCAATTCTCCTTTTGGAGCTTCAACTCTTACATAAAGTTCTTGCTTCGACAATTCAAAAGTAGGAGAGGGTTTTTTACTAATAAATCGGTAGTCAAAATCATTCCATTCGGGATTTCTTACTTCACCAAAGCGCCGGGTTTCTAAATTCTCATAAGGCCCTCCCGGAATTCCTTCCAGAGCTTGTTGAATAATTTTTATAGACTCTGTCATTTCACTAATTCGTACTAAATAACGAGCTAATGAATCCCCTTCTTTTTGCCATTGGACTTCCCAGTCAAATTCGTCATAACACTCATAATGATCAACCTTACGAAGATCCCATTGTAGTCCGGAAGCTCGTAGCATTGGTCCTGATAAACCCCAATTTATTGCTTCCTCTTCACTAACGATACCCACCCCCTCAACTCGTTCTAAAAAAATAGGATTTCGTGTAATAAGCTTTTGATATTCAGCAACCTCCCTTAAAAAATAATCGCAAAAATCCAAACACTTATCTATCCAGCCATGAGGTAGATCAGCGGCTATTCCTCCAATACGAAAATAATTATGCATCATTCGCATACCGGTCGCAGCTTCGAATAGATCATATATTAATTCTCTTTCTCGAAAAATATAGAAGAAAGGGGTCTGTGCACCAATATCTGCCATAAAGGGTCCAAGCCATAACAAATGAGAAGCTATACGGCTCAACTCCAACATAATTACTCTGATATAGCTGGCTCTTTTAGGTACTTGAATATTTCCCAACTGCTCAGGTGCATTTACAGTTATTGCTTCTGTAAACATAGTAGCTAAATAATCCCAACGTGTTACATAAGGCAAATATTGTATAATTGTTCGGTTTTCTGCAATTTTTTCCATCCCTCTGTGTAAATAACCCAATATTGGTTCACAGTCGATAACATCTTCACCATCTAGAGTAAGGATGAGTCGAAGAACACCATGCATTGATGGGTGGTGAGGACCCATATTGACTATCATGAGGTCCTTTCTTGTAGCTGGTAGAGTCATAGGTTTTTTCCCGATTCATTTTTCCATGAATTGCTGAAAACAAAAAGAGGGTCATCAAAATTCAAATAACTTTTCAAATTAACGAGTTTTTCTCTCTCGAATATTCAACTGACCAATTAATTCTTTATACCGTACTGTATTTTTTTTTGATAAATAAGCTAGCAGGCGTTGGCGCTTTCCCAGAATTTTACGCAAGCCTCTCTGAGATAAATAGTCTTTTTTGTGCAATTCCAAATGGGAAGTAAGTCGTCGTATCTTATTAGTAAAGCGGAATACTTGAAATTCAACAGACCCGGGGTTTTCCTCTTTTTCTTTTTGTGAAAAAACGGAAATGAATGAATTTTTTACCATAAAATAATTCTTTTTTTTTTTTACAAATATAAATTTTACCGATCAGTAATAATAATGTGAGTTAGTTAAATTTGGTATACACAATAAACCAATTTTCAATTTTTATGAAATTCTATATCTAATTTTTTAAAATAAATCAATCCAATTAAAATTGGATTCAGATAGGCATACAAAAGAATAGTATATTTTTTATTTTCAAAAGAGAATAGTTTAACTCTTAAAATTAAGCAGTAAGAAGATTGATGCGCGTTTTTCGAAAAAAAAAACAAAAAAATTAATGGATACCTCATTACATTAAATTAGTATCATATATTAGACTAAAATGTAAGACAAGTTAGATATTCATTTGTTTGCTTTCATATATCAGATCTGATATAGGACATAAAGTATCATTTACCGCTTTTCAATTGTGGGTACATATGTATCCTTAACAGACTGAAACGGCTGCCATTATTTGTATCAAACCAATATCGATTCATACATGCTAAATCTTCTAATCGATAATTGGGCCAAAGAAAGAATTTTAATTTAATTAATTGATGTCTATCAATATCTTTATTTTCATTCAAAAATTGACTACAACTTCGAAAATGATTCCCATTACAAAATGGTATATTTTGATCCATACCTTGTCTATTTTTTGAATGGAAACAAATTAGAATTCTTAATTCTCGACGACGTCTAGACGATAAAATATTTTCAGGAAAAATAAAATCAGAATAATTATTTCCAGGTAGATGCCTTTGAATAGATTCATCAAAATCTTCCTTATCGGCATATCTTTGCTCTCGGTATCTTTGATTAGTACAATACCTACTTTTATGAATTAATGAAATATTTATGGTTTGATGCATAATAAACTGTCCTGATTTTTTTACAGGCAGACGAAAAGGTTCGATAATCAATATTCCCCGTTTCCTCAATTCTGTAAAAGTTAAATTCTTATTAATCAGCATTATATCAAGATTCATTTCTCTCCTTTGAATAGAGGATAGAGTTATTTTTTTTGGATTTCTCATTCTAAGCAGGAGACAATATATTTTGATATTATTGATCATTCTTTGATTCAAAGCACCCTCCCATCTCAATTGAAAAAGTAAATATCTTTTCAGGAAGAAATCTAGTTCTGCTTCCGTATTGCTCTTGTATTGTTTTTTCTTTTGTAGTTTTTTCATGTCTGATTCTGAATAAATTTCTTCAATCTCATTTTCTTGATTTAAAAGAAGAGATACAAGATTTTCTTGGTTTTCTACCTTTGATCTAAGATCTCTTTGGTTTTTAGATTGTTTTTCTTTTTGATTTTTTATTTCGTTCGACGATATAATTACTTTTGGCTTTCTATTGATATTTTGAGTTTCACTAACATTTTCATTTATATTAAAATTAAAAAAAAGGAAGTTGCTTGGTATAAACCAGGGTTTCATTTTATATGCATTATAAAGTAGTAAAAATTCTGGGAAGAACCAAAGATCCAGATTTGATATAGGATGACTTAATATTTCTGCATTCATTCCCATCCAATCCCATTTTTTTTTTTTATTGGAGGAATTGCTTTCTTCATCTTGATGAACCAGAAGATAAAAAAGATTTTTTTTATCAATTTTATCAATTATTTGATAATTAGAATTAGTAACTTCATTCTTAGTATTTTGATTCGTATTGGTATCGACCTTGACCCAGGCTTCAATATCTATTTTTTTTCTAAGACAAAAATTGATGATTTTCCAATCAAAAAATTTTCGATCCGTATTTTTTTCCATATATATAATATCATTTTTGCCTATAAAATAATTAAAATTATTACTAGGAATATAACCTAATTTATCTAATGTTTTTCTTTTCGGTGTGTTGTAATTATAAGAATTCTTTTTTGTCTTATTTACTTGGAATAGTGATCTATAAATGGATGGGTCCTCCTTCTTTTCATAATTATAATTAATAGATAGATAAGATAAAAGATTATATATATAGTATTTTTGAAAATTATCTTTCTGATTTGGTAATAAATATACTTTGTAATCGATTTGTTTTTTATAATAACTTAATTGTTCTTTTTCATATGAATCTTCTTTCTTTAAAATTGTATCTTGAATTGTACGACATTGATTGGTACTATTTCGCCACTTTTGTGCTATTAATTTAGACCACTTAATCTGAGATAAATCGTATTGATAATGACCTATTAACCAGCTTTTCCATTGATTTTTTTTCGAGTTCCGAAGTTTCTTAGCTTTGAATTCAGAATCAATTATTCCTTGTCTTCCAAAAGAAGTTTTTATTGAAGTTTTCAGAAAAGGGGGTATTGCGTGATATTCAAGAATAGATCTTAACTTGTTTAAGTTAAGAGCTTGCGTTTGTGATAATTTGTAAAATACATATGCTTGTGAGAAGGAGGATACTCTATCAACATTCTGTGAATTATTAATTTTAATATTATAAAAGTATTTTTGTATATGTATAGTTGAAATAAAGTCAATTTTCCTTTGATTAGTTTTATTACTCTTTTCATTATTTGTTTCAATATTTAAAATGGGTTTATCAATAAGAGTTTTTGTTGATTCAAGAAAAAGTTTTGTATGCATTCTAGGAATATGAATCATAGATACAAGTATATCTATGTATATCTTTTCAATGAAAAATTTTATAAAAAAATAAAATTTACGAATTAATCGAGCGCTGCGCCTTTTTACTATTTGCCAAATAGTTTTTGGTAATTCGAATCTTTCAGTATTTGAACTACTTTTATTAGTATTAGGACTAACATTTATTCCTGGGGCCACTTTTTTTTTTTCTTTTGTAATTTTTTCTATTTTTTTTCGAATCGTACTTGTTCTATCAGTTAGATCCTTGATTTTTTTTTCTGTCAGTAAATAATTTGTCCAACTTGTAGATCTAATTTGATTCACGGATTCATGAATTATTTGATTACGCGTTATAGAATCTTTTTCTTTTTTAGTTTCGCTTGATTGATCTACTTCTTTCAATCTACTAAATAATTTTTTTTTTATTTTTGCGATTTCTTTTATTATTTTTTTTAAAAATAGAATACTTTTGCTAAACCATTTGTTTGTTTTTTTTGAGATAGTTAGAAAAAATTTTGTTCTTTCTTTTAAAACTTGTACAATTATAAAGTATTTTTTTTTAACGTTTCCAAAATTTTTTTTTAGTTTCTTAAAAATAGGTCTAACAAATTCAAAGAAAGCAGACAAAGTTGGTTTTCGGGGAGAACCAAAAGGAAGTTCAGTTTCCGCTCCCCAAACTGTTAAAAAACAAAAATCATCCTTTTGGTCTTTCTTTCTCAGTCGATCCATATAAGAAGACTTTAGCTTAGATCCGTGCCAAGGTTTTAGACAGAAAGGAAATAGTATTTTTATCTGAATACCATCTAATAACCAATTTTTTGGAAATTCTATTTCTGATAATTGAACACCATTATAGGTGCATTTAATATGTATTTCTCTATTCCACTCCTTGAAATCCTCAGACCATTCAGGAGATTGAAATAGTATTATTCGGCCAATATTTTTACTTATTATTAATAAAGGTAACCAAATATATTTTCTAAAATTCGATTGAGTTATTAACATTAAACCTCTTACTATTTGTGCCAATGGGATGGTATCCCAGGCTTCTGCTATTTCGATTCGTATTTTTTCCTTTCTTTTGTTCTCTTCTTTTTTGTGCTTCTCTTTTTTTTTTTCTTCTTCTCTATAATCTGAACTTTTTTCGTCTGCTCCCTCTCTCATCCAGTTTTGAAAAATCAGTTTCATTAGCCCGGAAGCATCAAAAGAAAGAAGGTGTGGTTTGTATATTTTGTTCAAAAAGAGTGGAGAATGCACATTTGCTTGAAAGAGTTCCCAAATAACTATTTTACGTCTTTGTGTTCGCATAGAACCTTTGATTATGTCTCGACGAAAATCTGATTGTTGCGAATAGCGTATCAAAGCCACCTCGTCTGTTTTATCAGGATTTGTAATATTTTTATTAGTAGTATCGCGATTTCGCTGATTATCAGTAAAAATCACTACACGTTTGGCTTTTCTTGAACGAATCTGGTAATCAATGGCTACTTCGTCCCCACCTTCTCCTTCTTGTTGTTCTAATTCATTGATTAATTTTGATGACCATCGAGGGACGTTTTTACTGATTTCTTTTATTCCAATAATTTTTTTTTGTCTTTTTTTATTTTTAGTATCAGCTTTAATTGCATTGAATAAGAATTTTGTTTCTTTTTCGGAATCCAGTCTTTCTTGTTCTAAAAAGAAAAAGGATTTTTTAAAATTTGATTCTCTTTCTCTAGCAAGTTGACTGATTAAAGTCAAGAAGTAACTTATTTTTTTTGATAATCTATCTCTTTTATGTTCCAGTTTTTGGTGATCCGTATCAGTAAGAAACATAACATGAATTTTATTTGTTTCGAGAAAATTTTCTATTAAAATTTCATTTCTAATTAAAGGTGAAAGAAATTTTGTCATTCTCCCACGATGCGAACTATTCAATAAAGGATCATATATTTGACGGAAGTATTCTTTTTTATTCTCCTCATTACACAATCTAATTTTTTTTTCTAGTATATCGACAGCAAAAGATTTTTTGTCTAGGGCTTCAATTCGATTTATCAACTCATTGTTTAGATTATTATTTTTTTCTTGATTAGTATAAACCCAATCATTGTATAATTCATTTTTTTCTATTATTGAGACAGGTATTTTTCTTTGTATCATTTCAAAAAAAGTGGCTAAACCCGGTGGAAATGAAAAAGATATATTTTTTTTTCCATAACTTTGACATGTATAAAAAAAATATTGTGACATTTCATTT